AGTAAAACACAAATTGGCGATTCAAATCCCAGGATTGTTCATTAATTCAAAGTAAGGGGAAATAGTTAATGGTTCCAATTTGTCGACTGAAAATTCACAATGCTAATTGTCTCATTTTTCTATTGAAAAATCAAAGGTGGATTTTCAGATATGAGATAATCTATTGAGGGCGTGGATCAAATACAAAAGTGCAAGAGGGGTGTTTGCTTTAGGAAAAGTATTAAGGAAAAGGGAAGTCAAAATACAAGTACAATAAAAATGCAGTAATCCGGAAAAATTTTCTCATCTATTTTGTATCATTTTGGCGACATGGCCGAGCGGTAAGGCGGGGGACTGCAAATCCTTTTTCCCCAGTTCAAATCTGGGTGTCGCCTGATCAACAAACAAAAAACTTCGAAATTTCTTCTTCTCTTCTGTTCTGCTGATATAACCCGCAGAATGATTACCCGCGAGAAGAAGAGGAAACAGACTGTTGATACTTTGTTTGATTCGAATAGTCAAATCAACCGGCAGAGGGGCTATCAAGACTTCACGACCCCCTTCTATCACTAAGGGAAGGGAATGTCTAAAGAATCGATCTTGTCCATATTGGATCGATAATTGACTTTTATCGAAAAGAGGGCATTTTTTTGTTATTTTATTCGTATTCCGGCATGTTCCCACTTCCTTGGGATGTACTTATATCTTACTTGTGTTTAATCTGAAATCCGAATCCATCGGGGGTTAATTTCTCAATAGTGTTCAAACAGAATCCCTTTTTGTTTTGACTCTGCACCGTTGATTCCATTATTATTAGTGAGAAATAATGGAAAAATTCCTTCGTATTTATAATTTATAGAGATAGGGGACATAATTCACATGGATATAGTAAGTCTCGCTTGGGCTGCTTTAATGGTAGTCTTTACATTTTCCCTTTCACTCGTAGTGTGGGGAAGAAGTGGGCTCTAAAAAAGTATTACTAATTGAGTTGAGGAATAAAAGCGTAGCTTTTGTTTTATAGATCATTCTCAAACTCGTTTTGAACTATTCAAAATAAAAAAATGTCTGAATTTATCCCATTGAACTCCAACTTAAGAATCTATGAGATGAAGCATACTCTTTGAATCAAAGAGATATTTCAGAGATTCCCCTCTTTGTCTATCGAAAAGAAAGGGATTCGGATGATTGGAAGGAATAGATGTAGCAAATCGGGGTCTTTTGTGAATTTCAAACAAATATATGGAATTCATATACACATATATAAAGACAATTGTAGATTGATCTACAGAAACTTAATTTATTCTAAATTAAAAACTTTATAGGCTAAGAAATAGATATACACTAAGAGGTAGATAGTATGGTAGAAAGAAAGATTCATCTATTTCTTTTTTACCATACTATCAAATACAATATTGACGATTAAAGTCCGCTCATTTCATTTCATTTAAGTTAAGACACGAAATCGAATTTTCAAATTAAAATTCCATAGCATTAATCATTTTGACTAACGGTTTTTACGTAAATGATAAGTAGAAAGGCGGTAGGAACTAGAATGAATAGTGCAGTAGCAATAAATGCAAGAATATTTACTTCCATAATCTCATCGGTTTTTTTACTTCACAATAACTCGGGATTTAATCCCTTAGAGATGATAAACCTTTCGTCTGTAAATTCAATGAATGAATTACTTCTCAATGGTCCTGAATCAGATCAATAATATCACGAATAACAATATCTAATCTACCAAATAAATTTGTCGTCGAGACTTGAATAGTATAATATTATAACATAGGAAGTTATTTTCTCCATACCGAATCCAAATGGAATTTGGATTCCTGACCCAATCCATCCAAAATTCCTTCCAAAATTCCTTTATTTATCATCCGTTTGTTTTTTTCTATAACTTACCTTACGCCTTCCTTGTACAATGAATCATCTGATGAAGTATTATCAGATTGTCCTTTCACTTCGATTAGTCACCTAGTTACAAACTTAAAAAGAAAAACGAAAAAAAAAAAAAGACTTAAGTTCAAAACTCCCCTTTTTCTTTGGGAATGAAATTAGGCCCCCCGACACCCTTTCATAGTTCATAGAAAGCATAGTTCATAGAAAGCATAGTTCATAGAAAGAAAAAAGTGAATTGATGCATTTTTGGATATTGGATCCATCGGGACTGGCGGGGCTCGAACCCGCAGCTTCCGCCTTGACAGGGCGGTGCTCTAACCAATTGAACTACAATCCCAGCGAAATAAGGGATCTAGCATAAAATGGAATTCTCTTTTATATTCGTATGGGGTATTTATCAAATGGGTTATACCATCGCTTGGTAGATTGGCGAATTTTTGGGCCGAGCTGGATTTGAACCAGCGTAGACATATTGCCAACGAATTTACAGTCCGTCCCCATTAACCGCTCGGGCATCGACCCAGGAATAATCCAATTTCGACTTATTGGTAATCCATGATCAACTTCCTTTCGTAGTACCCTACCCCCAGGGGAATTCGAATCCCCGCTGCCTCCT